CTTAATTGAATTATATGTAATGATCAATAAATTAAGTTGAATTCTATATCTACACATACCAAAAACATAGAAAAATCCGAATACCAATCTAATCGATTCTATAGATATTTGGGCTAGAGTTGACAAACAAACAAAACCAGCAATATACTTTATTAGTATCGCATAGAAATCTAAATGGGGCGTGGCCAAGTGGTAAGGCAACGGGTTTTGGTCCCGCTATTCGGAGGTTCGAATCCTTCCGTCCCAGAACATATATATTCTCTGACAATATAGATTGCTTTTTTAACAATGTTCTGTTTAAAATCGAAATGTTAGCTGGAATGTGATTGTTGTTTCTTATTTTTTTCTTCGATGAATCGTTTTTTTTTTTCAAAAACTGAATCGAGATACGAAAGAATCCATATTCCCTATCTCATATTCTCTACCCCCTAAATTAGCCTAATTAGATTCAATTTTATTTTTTGTAGATTTCTTGACTTTTCGCCAAGAGGGGGTTTTTGGTACTAATTCAATTCACTAAGTCTCTTAATTCTTAATCAATGAGGTAGGCTAAAATAGAAAAAAAGGGGCAAAAACTGGACTTAATCTGGGCTTGTTTGGCTTTGTGCCCAGACAGCTCGCATTTCGTAAAAATAAAAAAGACTAGGACATCCCCTTCTTTTGATTTATGCTGCATCAGTCCCATAGAATGGGGTAGATAGGAGTTAATCAGTGATGGGAAGGCGTTCATTTCAATATCTATAAACAGTGACAATTGCTCAGTCTATTTGATCGAATTGATAGATACGAAACCCTCCCCATTCTTTGGATTTTATCAATCAGATGAAAAATAAAAAAGACTTATCTTTTTTCCTAAGATGATCAAAAGTTATTTTTAACTATCAAATTTTCTTGGAATAATGATGTCGAGAGGGGAACTTTCGAAATTGATTCGAAATTTCGAAAGAGAAATAGTTTAAATCATTCCTTAGAAGCTGAATCTTTCTCTCCTATTAAGTCACGTGAAGATGCAGAATCAAAAAGAATTCGTTTATTCGTCTTATTTTATTTATATAAATAAATTATTTATTATATATATTTATTAATTAATATTATAATGTTAGACAATTTAATATTAGCGATGGGGTCTTACTAAGACTTCTTCAGAAAAATATTTATCCACCTATATCTATAGTATTATTTATATCTATAGACTATAGATATAGAAGATATAGAAAATACTTTAGATTATGGTGTTTATACATCAGCCCAACCAATGACTATTCATGATTCCATAATTGAATCAATTCCATACCGGTTCTTAGAGGAATGTTATGGTAAAACTTCGTTTGAAACGATGTGGTAGAAAGCAACGTGCGACTTGAAGGACACGATCCGTTGTGGATTTGTACATCCACCATTTTTTGTAGGAATGAAGGTGCTCTTAGCTCGACATCATGGGTTCTGTTTCACTAGAACCCCTCGTTTTTTGTTGTCTTGGAATGTAAATAGTCCATGATGGAGCTCGAGTAGAAAGTATTAATTTATTTCTCGGGGCAAGGGTCTAGGGTTAATGCCAATCAATAAAAAAATTGAAACAACTTCGTAAATATATCTTAGGTATGGAAATCGAAAGAATCCAATTCGAGCAAGTTTAAAATGAAAAAATTTATTGGAATTGATCAAACTTTTTCGATCCAAAGTGTTTCACGAGGGAATCCATCATCTTGTAGGATTCTTTCATAAAAATCGCAAAAAGGGTATGTTGCTGCCATTTTGAAAGGATTAAAAAGCACCGAAGTAATGTCTAAACCCAATGATTTAAAATAAAACAAAGATAAAGGATCCCAGAACAAGGAAACACCTTTTTAATTGTCTTAATAACTGGATCAGACTGAAGAATCCGATTTTAAACGAGACAAACAAAAAAGGAGGAAAGACCGCTCAATAAATGAAAGTGCCGAAAGATTTTCCTTTGAACTGTTTGAAAGTTATCCAACTTGAGTTATGAGAGTATGAATGGTTTCTTTTTCATTTTAAGGAAGAACGAAGAAAAAAAGACTTAGATCTTTAATTGCTTTGATCATTTTATGGATCCAGTTGTCATTTCTTAGATAGAATTCCATACAGAGACAAAACTTCGAATCAATCATTTTTCTCGAGCCGTACGAGGAGAAAGCTTCCTATACGTTTCTAGGGGGGGTGTTGTTCATCTACATCTATCCCAATGAGCCGTCTATCGAATCGTTGCAATTGATGTTCGATCCCGAAGAGAAGGAAAAGATCTTCAGAAAGTGGGTTTTTATGATCCGATAAAGAATCAAACTTATTTAAATGTTCCTGCTATTTTATATTTCCTTGAAAAAGGGGCTCAACCTACAGAAACTGTTCAGGATATTTTAAAGAAGGCAGAGGTTTTTAAGGAACTTCGTCTTAATCAACCGAAATTCAATTAAGGAAATAAATTAAGGAAATACAAAAAAGGGGGTAGTGATTTGTATATAACTTTGTATGACTTTTC